GATTGACAGAGAATTAATAATCAGGATACCTCATTTAAATTGAAGGGATAGGGAATATAGGTGCTTTTCTTTCCTCTTTTTATTCAAAATGTATCATTGAAAATTCAAATAAATATGGACGTAAGGTTTTTTTTCTAAGTAACTAACTTCCCTCAATATGAAGATGAAGTGAATGCGCATATGATGAAAAGCCCGCCCAGCTTTTTTTTTTGAATTCAAACTCTTGTGATCTATGTTCCCATCTTACCTGGATCATAAATAGATTCCGTTACATTTGAGTGTAATTTCAACTGGATTCAGTTCAGTTTGTGAAAAAAAGGATATGATTCTTTTCGGAATCATTAAAAATCAGAAAAAAGAATTCCATTCTATCCAAAACACAATCTTGATTCCGATAGACTGGATATGCTCTGGGACGGAAGGATTCGAACCTCCGAATAGCGGGACCAAAACCCGTTGCCTTACCACTTGGCCACGCCCCATTTATATTTCTATTCGACACTAATAAAGACTACTATTTTTATTGGTTTTTCGTCAATTCGAACCCAACTATCTATAGAATAAATTAGATTGTTGATAGGATTTTGACACGTGTCAATATAGAATTAAACTGAATTTATTGATCATTACATATAATTCAATTAAGATATTGTATGAAAGTATGATTTCTTCTATTCTCCTTTGAGAATTAGAGGATTTTTGATTGGGTAAGTTCAAAGAAAAAGAAGGCTTTTTTGGTCTACTTTACTTTTTTTATTTTTCCTTATATCAATAACTCAATCAAAATGCAATTATCTCAAAGAACAAAATGTCTGTTATGCTTAATATCTTTAGTTTGATCTGTATCTGTCTTAATTCTGCCCTTTATTCGAGTAGTTTTTTCTTCGCCAAATTGCCCGAGGCTTATGCTTTTTTGAATCCAATCGTGAATGTTATGCCAGTCATACCTTTGTTTTTTTTTCTCTTAGCCTTTGTTTGGCAAGCTGCTGTAAGTTTTCGATGAGATCGTTAATACTATCCTAGAAAATTAATGATTTATTCGAGAAAAATTCTAACAATTGATAAGATCAGATAATTCTTAGAGTATGAATCTAAGATTCAAACATTGAAATTCTTGGAGAGCTGCAATAAATTTTGATCACCCCATTCTGACCTTTTTTTTCCAGTGAAAGGCCAAAATAGGGTTCCCCACAATATCGAATTGTGGGTATGAAAGAAAATTTTGGTAATGGAGGATCTATTCTCTTTTTTTTTTCCAAAAAATGATCTTGGAGGTTGTGTAATGCTTACTCTCAAACTCTTTGTGTACACAGTAGTAATATTCTTTGTTTCTCTCTTCATCTTCGGATTCCTATCTAATGATCCAGGACGTAATCCTGGGCGTGAAGAATAAAAAAAGGGTGCTTTGTTCGTTTTCTTTACTTGATTTTTCACAAATTTCTTAGGATTTTTTTGATCTATTCCACACGTTTAACTAAGGGTTTTCTAAATTGGAAAGATAAAGATAAGGTAAATATGAAGCCATCAACGGAAAGAGAGGGATTCGAACCCTCGGTACGAATAACTCGTACAACGGATTAGCAATCCGACGCTTTAGTCCACTCAGCCATCTCTCCCAATTCAAAAAAAGATAATTACTATGTTACATTACACATAAAGTAAAAAAAAAAATGGAAAAAAGTCTTTCTTTCTCTCGCTTTTTTCTCTCTCTTTATCTTTATTATATAGATATATACAACTTTTATCAGTAATTACATTTAGGGCTCTAAAAATCCAATAGAATATAAAAAAAATATAACGAAAAATAAAGAAGACCTCCTTGCTTTGATTTTGTCCGAAAGGCGTTTTTATTCCCATGGCCTGGCCTGGTCAGTACCTAGCCGGGCCTTTTTTTTTGTTTCAACGAATCATAGATAAAATGATTTATCTGATTTATTTCAAAAAAAAAAAATGCTTGCTATTAAAGCAACAATAAAAAGAAGAAGGACTATTTCCATTCTTATTATATAAAAAAAAATCAAAGTGTCATTTCGTATTATTCTTTCTTCCTTTTTTATTTGACTAAATAAAGAAAAAAAAAATGAAACTATGGATTCTTACACAATGCATTTTTATGTTAGGATTTCGGCAGTTTTGTCGAGCCGTATCTATCAAAATTCCGCCAGCAAAAGAAAGGATAAAACTTGCTATTTAGTTATTTAAATGAACCCTCTTTTCCTAATCTCATTAAGTTCCCCCCTGAAAAATCCCAACACTCTAATTTTCATGATTTTTTTATGATCCTATCTTGATTACGTCCAATTCCCTTGTTCGACAAAAGGTCCTTTTGTATACAATAATCGCATTGTAGCGGGTATAGTTTAGTGGTAAAAGTGTGATTCGTTCTATTAACCCCCTAAATAGTTAAGGGGTCTTTCGGTTTGGATTCATATTCCGACCAAAAACTTTATTTTTTAAAAGGATTTAATCCTTTACCTCTCAATAACAGATTCGAGGAAAA